TCAAATGATTCCGTTGATGCATTCGAGTAATTAAACGTTTCACAATTTGTGAACTGGATTTATTGTCATGACCTAAATTTTCCATGGGTTCATAAAGAACCGACCCATTTAAAGCATGATCATGAGCAAGTGCGTAGATATATTCTTGAAATAGAAACGGATATAGGAAGTATTGTTGCCGAAATCCATCTATTTCTAAATATCCTTGTAATTCCTCCATTTGAAATTACACTTAAACCAAATGGGGTATTTCTTGAGCTATCAAATAATACATAGTGCGATACGGTCAGAACAAGGTATGGTATATAGTTAAGAAAAAAAATAGATACCCTGGACACAAGAAAGACAATCAACGGATCCTATCTTTTTCCATCCAATTTGTTTGTGTTCATTATAGTTACAAGAGATGGTTCGAAATCCTTTATTTTTGCAACCCGATCACTCTTTTGACTTTGGAATAATTCATTTTATCAGTATACCGTTTCTTCTACACATTCGTCTCCACTACATAATAGAGAATAGTTAGGATTCATGAAAAAAAAAAAAGAATCGATGATCCACTCACAAGAGAACCCTTTCCCACATTGGGCACTAATATATTTTTAACGTCTAATTAGATCGGGTAATCATTCGAATTAAGAACAAACAGAAGCTCGTTGCTTTTTATTTCCCTATAATTGGAGCCATAAGGCTCTATCCATTTATTCACTCGACCCAACTGTGAATTGATTTGACTCCGTTCCAAGAATCAAAACGAGATTTTGTACCGATCCGGTAAGGATGAAGTATTCTAAGAGTTCTCCATTGATACGACATGCTGTTTTTTCCATTCATTCCCTTTCAGGATCAGTCGTGGTCTTACAAACTCTACCAATAGTATGGACGAATCCGTTGCTTCATCCAAATGTGTAAAAGAGCATAGCCGCACTTAAAAGCCGAGTACTCTACCGTTGAGTTAGCAACCCGTAGAAATATAATACGGTGTGTAGATACAATCGGAATAATAAGAAAATAAATAGAAATATATATAATAAAGAGATTGGATTGCCCGATCCCGTCAAAACATTAAACTAGCAACAAATCCAAAAGAAAGATTTGATGATCAATTGTGAACATAAAAATGAACAGAGGATCGGATTAAAATGCAACAGATTCTGGGATAAATAGAGAGAAAATCTAAAAAGATGTAAAAATGGATAGACTGCCCATACCCTATTTTTTTTTTTCATTATATTAACTAAGATACTTCTTGTGTCACAGCGAATCTGAGGAACCCATCATTTGAGTGAAATAAAGAAACAAACTTATGGGATGTAGATAAATAGATCTATTTATCCACGATCGAATTATATTTGTTCGATACACCATTGTCAATATGAATTGAATATTGAGAAAACAAATTCAATTCAATAACAATAAAGAAAATAAGGACTTGTGTTGGAGTGGCACTCCATATACATAGATAAGAAATTAAAGTGGAATAAATAAGGAAAAAGTAGGAAAAAACCTCGGGTTTCTTCAATAGAGGTACAATAAGCAAGATTGACCCTTTGTTTGTTGGTGGAGTCCCAACGAAAACCATCCGATTGGTGGTAATCCCATCATTACCCAGTTATTTCATCTACTCACTCCATTTTTTTTTTCTATCTGTCTCATATCAATAGAAGATATTTTTGATTGTTCTATGATATGGGATCATGTGGGAGCAACAATGAATAGAGCAAAAAAAGGAATGGCGGAGAAGCAATCAGACAAAGCTAGATACTGGGTACCCCCCCTTTTTTTTTTTATTTCATTTGATTAATTCGAAGTTCCTTAAACAACTCCGCCTTCTTTGAAATATCATGAACGGTTCCTGTAGGTTGAGCGCCCTTTTCAAGGAAATATAGAATAGCAGGAACATTTGAATAAGTTTGGTTCTTTATCGGATCGTAAAAACCCACTTTACGAAGATCTCTTCCCTCTCTTCGGGATCGAATATCAATTGCAACGATTCGATAGATGACTCATTGGGATAGACATAAATGAACAACCCCCCCTAGAAACGTATAAGAGGTTTTCTCCTCGTACGGCTCGAAAAAGAATGATTCGAATTTATGTATTATAGTGGCAAATGGATCCACAAAATCATCAATTAGACTACGATTTGAGTCGTTTTTTTTTGTTCTTCCTTCCTGAAAAAAAAAAAAAATCTCATTCGTATTCATAACTCAAGTTGGGTAATTCTCAAAGAGCTCGAAGGGAAATCCTTAGACATTTATTGAGCCGTCTCTAACCTCTTTTGTTTGTCTCGCCTAGAATCTATTTTTTTCTTCCCCATTCTAGTTGTTGAGACAATTGAAAATGGTCTTTCCTTGTTCCGGCATCCCTTATTTTATCTTTGCTTTGAATCATTGGGTTTAGACACTACTTCGGTGATCCTTAATTGTTTTTGTTTCAAAATGGCAGCAACATGCCTTTTTTTATTTCGTTCTATAGAAATGATGGATTCCCCTGTGATACACTTTTGATCGAAATAGTTTTACCAATTCCGACAAATTCGTTTTACTTTTTTTTTTTACTTGTTCGAACTTGATCCTTTCGATTTCTATACCGAAGATATACTTACGAAGTTGTTCCAACTTATTGATTGGCATTAACCCTAGATCCTTCCCTCTGCTAAATGAATCAATTCTTTATGCTCGAGCTCCATCATGTACTATTGATTTTATTACAATCCCCAAATTGGGGTCCTAGTGGAATAGAACAAAAACTATGTCGAGCCAAGAGCATCTTCATTGATATATAAAATGGTGGGTGCAAGAATCCACAGCCGATAATGTCCTTCAAGTCGCACGTTGCTTTCTACCACATCGTTTCAAACGAAGTTTTACCATAACATTCCTCTAATTTGGGACCGGTATGGAATTGATTCAATATGGAATCATGAATAGTCATTGGCTCAATCGGTATATGTATATTTAAGTAGTCCATACTTTATTTTCATATACGGATGGATAGTTATCTGGGGGAGTCTCAGCAAGAATCTAATTTAACCTCATATTTTATTAGATGAATGAAACACATTCAAAAAAAAAAATAAAAGAAATTAGGTCCAAAGAAAATAATCTGTTCCATATTGAATTTTCTTGTTTGTTAATAAGATCCGAATGACAAGGGTCTTGAAATGGATACCGCGGATTAACTCATATCTACACGAATTCTATGGGGATCATGAATCATACCCAAAGTCAATTAAAAAGATCTTCTCTTCTTATGGGATGCTATCCTATCTTGTATAAGTACAAAGCCAAATTGGTCCCTATCCATTCTTCGTTACTATTTGGATTTTGTCCCACTCAGGAACTTTAATCCCAGCAATGGAATTAATACCAAGAACTCCCTCCTGTTTAGAATTCAGGATCCACACACATAGAATTAGTCATTTTGTCTACCCTATATTTATTTACTTTAGGGAAGATAGAAACCTCTCTTTTCTTTCGAATTTCGATTCAGAATGCATCATGTGAGAATCAAAATATCAATATCATAGATATGGGGCATAAAGTTTCTCCAAATGACTAACTAACCTTCAATATGAATATGAGCGGGGAGCGAGTATACGCTGAATGGACCACCCAATTTTATTTTTTGAATTTCACTTTGATCTTTGTTCCCATCCTACCTATATCAAAAAAGATATTTATTTCCATCCACGTCTCATTGATACTCGATCCGTTTGTGAGAAACAAAATGGAAAGGGAAAATTCTATAGAAGAATCATTAGAAATCACAAAGAAAGATTGGATCACATTGTATCCAACATTACACTCTTAAACAGAAGATTGTTAAAAAGAAGAATTTTTGTTCTGATAGAATCGGTCTGGTCTGGGACGGAAGGATTCGAACCTCCGAGTAACGGGACCAAAACCCGTTGCCTTACCGCTTGGCCACGCCCCATTTAAATTTCTATTCCACACAAATAAACACTAATAATATTGGTATTGGTTGTTCGTCAATTCCAGCCCCCTATATCTATGGAATAGGTTCTTGCTAGGATTCTACACATCTAGATGTAGAATCAAAATGAATTCATTGATCATTACATATAATTCAATTAAGATATTGTATGTAAGGTATGATTCCTTCTATTCTCATTTGGTAATTGAAGGATTTTTGATTGGGGGAGTTCAAAGAAAAAGAAAGATTTTGCAGCCTACCTTCCCTTACTTTCTTCATTTTTCCCCTTATATCAATAACCCAATAATAATGAAATTATCTCCAAGAACAAAATGTTTGTTATGCTTAATATCTTTAGTTTGATCTGTCTTAATTCTGCCCTTCATTCGAGTAGCTTTTTCTTCGCCAAATTGCCCGAAGCTTACGCTTTTTTCAATCCAATCGTAGATGTTATGCCAGTCATACCTGTGCTCTTTTTTCTCTTAGCCCTTGTTTGGCAAGCTGCTGTAAGTTTTCGATGAGATCTTTAATACTGTCTTAGAAACATTCATGATTTATTCGATAAAAAAAAAAGCTATTCTAACAATTGATAAGATCAGATAATGAACCCTCGACTCAAACATGGAAATTCTTTTGGATAGCCGCGATGAATCGGAATCACCTCATTTCTTCATTCTGACCTTCTGTGGGTCAAAGACCCTATGTAGGGTTCCCACAATACCTAATTGTGGGTATGAGAGATAACTTTGTTAATGAAACAATCAGAATCTTATTACAAATGAATTCCTGCAAATTCCTTTCTTTGTTTTCTAGAAACCGCTTCATTTCTTTTCTTGGTGTCAAAACAGAATGTGTGGTACAAAAATGGAGAATCTATTCCCCTATTTCCCCCCAAAATGATCTTGGAGATTGTGTAATGCTTACTCTCAAACTCTTCGTTTACACAGTAGTGATATTCTTTGTTTCTCTCTTCATCTTCGGGTTCCTATCTAATGATCCAGGACGTAATCCTGGACGTGATGAATAAAAAAATCAGAGGTTTTTCTTTGCTTGATTTCTGAATTTTCTTAAGATTTTCTTTCTCTATTCCATACATTTAACTATGAGAAAAAAGGGGTTCGAGAGTTTTTGAATTCGAACGGGAAATCTCAAGTGATCAGAAGGAACGGAGAGAGGGGGATTCGAACCCTCGGTACAAATAATTCGTACAGCGGATTAGCAATCCGACGCTTTAGTCCACTCAGCCATCTCTCCCAATTCCAATTCAAAAAGGATAATTCATATGTGACGCGTGAAGTAAAGATTGATAAAAGTCTTTCCTTATCTTTCTTTATTCTATAGATATAGACGAGTTTTATCAATCACCACTTCCATTTAGATAAAGATAACGAAACAGATATCTCCAATAGAAAGAGTACCTCTTTGATTTCATCCGAAAAGTTTTTTTTTTTATTCCCCCGGCCTGGCCAGTACCTAGCCAGGCCATTCCTTGTTCCAATGAATCATAGATCAAATGATTTATTTGATTTGAAAGCAAAAATACTTGTTATTGAAACAGCAACAAGGCTATTTCCATTCCTATGATAGGGGTGCCATTTCTTACTATTCGTTGTTTTTCTTTTGATCGATTTACTTACTGCAATAAAAAACATACTTTTTCTAGTATATATAGAACTCATATATTTCTTCAAAGGACAAACTTTGTTTGAACACTTGAGTTCACAAACCAAACGAATACTATGATTTTTCACTCGATCCAATCGACCCGAATTCATAAGATTTGGCAGTTGAATGAATAGGAAAGGGAGTAGAGAAAAATGGAGCTCTGGATTCTTGTACAACTCATTTTTATGTTCCGACTTCAATGACTCTTTTGGTCCGGTACTCTCAGTAATGACTCCCCGATAAAAGATATAACTTGTTATTTAAACGAACCTTCTTCTCCTATTTCATCAAGTCTCCCCGTCAGAACACAACATGTCAACACTCTCATTTTCATGATTCTGATCCTATCTTGATTACGTTTCACTCCCTTGTTCGACAAACAGTCCATTCATATACAATAATCATATTGTAGCGGGTATAGTTTAGTGGTAAAAGCGTGATTCGTTCTATTAACAAGTGAAATAGATAAGGGGTCCTTCGGTTTGATTCCTATTCTGATCAAAAACTTTATTTCTTATAAGGGGTTTAATCCCTTACCTCTCAATGCTACATTTGAGGAAAAATATACATTATCGTGATTTGTATCCAAAAGTCAAGTCAATTCGAAATTGAATAACAAAATTGGATTATGGAATTGCGAAGCATAATTTTTTTTTTTTTTTTTTAAGTTGGATCAACCCTTCCAGCTGAATGAGTATAAGTAAAGGATCCATGGATGAAGATACAAAAGTCTATTTCTAATCGTAACTAGATCTTCCAATTTTTTTTTTTTTGTAAAGGGGGAGATTGAAGCCAAATAGCTATTAAACGATGACTTTGGTTTACTAGAGCCATCGACATATTGTTTTGTTTCAGCTCGGTGGAAATGAAATTCTTCTCTTCAGGATTCTCCCAAGTAGAAATAAGGAACGAAGTAATTAGAAAGATTTGTGATAATTCCCTCTTTCTAAAGGGATCATCTAGAAAGCAAGTCGTTTTGGATGCATTCAGACGGAAAGGGCTGACATAGATGTTATGGGCCAAATGTTTTTTCTTTGAATTCAGATTGACTCCCTTTTCCCATACACGGTAAATGTTTTCTTTTTTTTTTAGTTTCGTTTACGTCTTAGATCTGGGAATCTATCGATCTTCCATAAAGGAGCCGAATGAAACAAAAATTTCATGTTCGGTTTTGAATTAGAGACGTTTAAAATGATAAATCGACGTCTACTATAACCCCTAGCCTTCCAAGCTAACGATGCGGGTTCGATTCCCGCTACCCGCTTCATATTAATTATTATGATACATGCATCATTGATTCGGATATGTCCCTAAAATCTTTCTTTCACATACAATCCGATTCTTTTATCCGAAAGGAGACAGGAAAGTAAGAATGTGAAAAAAAAAAATCGGAATGAAAAGCGTCCATTGTCTAACGGATAGGACAGAGGTCTTCTAAACCTTTGGTATAGGTTCAAATCCTATTGGACGCAATTTATTTCCATCTATTTTTGTAGATTGCTATGCCAAGAAACATATTTTGAATGATTCGAATCGGAAACATTTCTCAATGATTCGTCTTGCACTAAGAGTGATCAATTTCTTTATTTTTGTTCCTGAAGTAGAAACAGTTCTATCTGTTCCGGAATAGCTTCCTTCAAAAGGGCTTCCGCTTCCTCGGTAAATGTCTTGGTAGAAGATATGATTTCTTGGAACTGAGGTTTATTTGTTTTTAAGTAGGTACGTAACTGAACGAGAAATTTCTTTACCTGTCCAATTTCTAACGGATCAAGATACCCATTCGCTCCAGTATAAATAGTGACTATCTGTTCTTCCACCGTGAGAGGGGCTGATTGGGATTGTTTGAGCAACTCACGTAATCGTTGACCTCTTGCCAATTGATTCTGAGTGGCTTTA